TAGTAAGTAAAGTACCTTGCACCTATGAATGACTGCACTCGAGTAGGACCCCTTAATTAAATTCAAGTAGTTGTCTGTGATATATCCTTAAATCAGCCGTAGGTCAAATCACAAGTGGACACTAACGAATGAATCAATCCAAAGAAAGGCACACTTTTTTGGATTCTTATGTTTAATCCAGGAGCATACAATTGCCAACTGTAAACAATCACATGAATTGTTCAACCCATCTGAATGAAATGCAGGAATATACCCTAGACAATGGAAGAAGTCTTGCACTGTGTGTTGTGTATGTCTCAGGCGACGGCGGGTCCCATTCCTTATCCTAATGAAGCAGCTGAAAAAAAGGAATGTAGAGAAGAATATCCGTATAATAAAGCTTTCCCAACCGGCCAACGATCCTTCCCGTGCGCTGATCGTGGATAAGACACTCAGAAGAAGAAAAGATGAGACGAAGATGGTTAGCTGCAAGGTGACTGACAGAAAACAAGTTGTTTTTAGGAGGAAAATGGAATCTATCATGAAGAATCCGGGATGAAGACATAGACCCACAGTGTGAAAGAGGTAAGAGAGTGCCATCTGCAATGTTAACAGAATCTTTGATAGGTAAAGGAGGCAGACAAAAAAGCTAAACATCTTTTTTCTTTCGCGCGAGAAGGAAAGCACTTTTGGGGGCTGACGGTACTCCTTTGGATGGTTTAACGCGACTAGCAGACCACGTCGTGCTCAATCAAATAATGGACACTGACTACGATTTGGATTGTCTCCCCGGCTCAATGGAAAGACAACCCCGTTCTACACTTCATCAAGACGAAAATCATGCCTTGTCTATTCCTCCAAATACCATTTGCCTTTTCCTCAGCCGACCAGCAAAACAACGAATTCAACCGCAGATACCCTTTAGCTAGCACATGCTAAAAAGAACAAGTAAATACCCGTCTCGTGCTTGACTCTATCTGTAAGACAGGTGTGTGCAGCCACTTAGTGAGGAGACAAGACCGGAGAGAAGAAATTCTCGCGAATAAGATATAAGACTCAAACTTATCGTATACAACTCTTATCTACGACAAGCCTTGGCTCTTCTCCTTATGGACTCTTCGCTCTATCTGTCGGTGCTCTAGCTGTCCGAAAGCCAGGAGCAGCTACTGGCCTGGACTGATTGTAAAGAAAGAAGCCAAGAGGCCGCTAGAGAAAGGGTTCCGTTTTCGAGTCTGTTTCCGATTCTTCCGACCTTGAATCTAGGTTTCCCCTAATGCCTCCTTGCTGCTTTCAAAGCTACACTTGCTTCCTTCCTTCATAAGCTAATAAGAGATTCTATTATTCTACACTGACTTTACTATGCTTCTTATTAGTTATAGTAACTATACCCTCTGGGTTGAATTGCCACAACAGGGGCCTTCCTCAAGGGAGGAGTTCATACCCGGAGAAAGAAAGCAGACTACTAAATCTACTATTTAAACATATTGTTTGCACTAGTCTCATAGCCATCTCTTTTAACATAACCTTTCGGCGTCTTCCTTTATGCTTCCCTCAAATCAGTACCCCCTCGGTCGTCCCTTTATTCAATATCCGTCATGCTAAGAATAGGGGGTTTAGGAAGAATACGGGCTTTGTTTCGGGGTTTTCAGGTGTCGAACTCTTTTATCTTCGCCAAGATGCTTTCTCAGCGATCTTTTCTCATCCTGAAGTTGATCTCCTGTCCTCTACTGACCCACCCCAATCAGCATTACTATAGATTTCAACTCTCCCATGGCCATGATTAGTATAGATCATACCTTTGCCAAGATAACCTTTGAGGTACCTCAAGATCCTGTATACTACATGTAGGTGTGCTTGACAAGGAGCATGCATATACTGGCTTACCAACCCCACAGCATAGGTAATGTCAGGTCTAGTGATAGTAAGATATCTAAGTTTTCCCACAAGCCTCTGATGCCTGCATCATCCAAGGGTTCTTTTCTCTTTTCTTCAAGCTTATGATTTTCTTCTATTGGGCTAATTGCGGCCTTGCAACCTAACATCCCTGTTTTCTTCAAATCAAGGACATACTTCTTTTGAGAGATGGCTCTACTTCTTATAGATCTCGAAAACCTCTGTGTCCAAGAAGTACCTTAGCATGCCAAGTTTATGTCGAAGGTGCGGCTCAGGTAAGCCTTCAATCTTGCAATCTCATCAACATCATCACCAGTGACCACAATATTATAAACATTTACTATGATCCGGCTCACTTTCTCACCCTTTATTACGAAATGTGTGTGATCAGAAGCACACCTTTTGTAGCCAAACTAAACTATGGCCTTACTGAACTTCTCAAACCACGCCCTCGGGGATTGCTTCAATCCATACAGGGCTTTCTTCAATCTGCATACTTTATGTGACTCCCCTTTCATTCCATATCCGGGTGCTATCTCTATATACACCTCCTCGTGCGAGTCCCCATGCAAGAAGGCATTTTTCACATCTAACTGATACAATGGCCATGATCTCTGTGTAGCCAAGGAAAGTAAGATTCTAATAGAAATGACCTTTGCCTCTGTTGAAAGGGTCTCGCCATAGTCTATTCCTTTGGTTTGTGTGAATCCTCTTGCCACTAACCTTGCTTTATATCTCTCAATCTCCCCACTTGGCTGGAATTTCACTGTGTATACCCATTTACATTTAGATCCCACAGTCTTCTTTCCAGGAGGTAAATCAACAATCTCCCATGTCTCATTCTTCTCAAGTGCACTCATCTCCTCCATCATCGCCCTCTTCCAGTGAGGGGCACACAAGGCTTCCCTTGTAGTCTTTGGTATGGATACCGAATTAGAAGTGGATATAAAGGCCTTGTAGGAGGATGACAATTTTGGATAGGATATATAGTAGTTCAAAGGGAGTTAGGTACAGGCTCTTTTTCCCCTTTCCTGACTGCAATCGTAAGATCAAGATCAGAAGTTTCAGGGTTAGTTTCACTCTCTTCATCTTGAGGCATATTAACATTTCCCAATTCAAGGGAAAGATCCTCGCTGTTAACAAGAGGAACATAAGGGACAACTAGTCCTCTCTTACCTCGTCAGGTCAGTATGTCTTCCACTAATTGGTCTTGACCGCATCTTCCCCTGGAGGAGTAGTAGCATTGTTTTCTCTATGGGCAGATGACATAGGGATTATAAAACACGGCTGATCACTTGACTCAGGTTCTTCTTGTTGATGACTCAAGGTTTTCTTGGTTGGGTCATGAAAATCGGGTTGATTTGAAAATCAAGTAACATCCATAGAGACATACTTTCTTTTTGTAATGGGATCAAAGAATTTTGTGATGTCGGATAACCAGTGAAGACACATCTCACAGCTCTAGGATCCAATTTCTCATGAGAGGTCCCGGTTACATAGACATAACACACACCCAAAAATGGAAGATATAGATCAAGAATCTATTAACATATTTACGAATCCCAATCCTGGAAATATAGCATCCCACTTTTCTTTACTACCCAGGACTTCGATACATTTAGAAATTAGGTAGAAGAATAAAGTTTTTAGCATTAGAATTTCACACTTGTACAGGTCCCTTTCAATACCACGGAAAGCATCCCTATTAATCAGGTAAACCTAGGTTAACACTGCTTCAGACCATAAAGACTTTTGAAGATTCATCTCAAAGGAAGGTGCCCTAATAACTTCCAATAAATGTCTCTTTTTCCATTCTGCAACCCCATTTTGCTGTGGGGTGTATGGGCATGTCATTTGAGACTCAATACCTTGCTTTTTCAAATACCCCTGCAGCAGTTTCTGGGAGATGTACTTTCTACCATTATCTGACTTAAGTCTTTTTATAGAAGCATTGTATGGAGTTTTAACAGTCTTTTGATACAAAGGAAGGATAAAACTAACCTCATCCTTAGATATTTGTTGATAAACAGTAGTAAGACGAGAGAAAGAATCCAAAAAAGTCACAAAATCATTATAACCCGATAAAGAAAGAGTAGGGGCAGGCCCCCGTACATCAGAGTGAACTAACTCAAAGAGTACACTACAATGACTCTCACTATAGGAATATTACTTTAGAATATGCTTAGCCCTCTTACATACATAAGACTGCAACTCAGACACACCTGATTCAGATAAACTAGGAACTAAGACTCGCATCTTTGACACATGAAGATGCCCTAATCTACGATGCCATAACTCGACTTCATTATAAGAAGAAGCATTCAAGGCCTGTGTGGAGGACATAAGACCAGAAGTCTCAAGGATGTTTTGTAGAGCCCCTTGTCCTCACGTCCACTCCCAAGGATCCCCCCGTCCTCGGGTCCTGAAAAAGACACCGATCAGAGACGAAAGTTACACTGGAGTTCAGGCTTTTTTTGTTAAGGAGCTCACAGACAAGAGATTAAAAGACGGAACATATAAAAGAGAATTCAAGGGTAAGGACGAGATGGTTTTCTTTCACAGTACCACTCCCAACAATGGGAGTAGTAGAGCCATCAGCAAGCTTTAGCTTACCCAATGATGTTGATGGGTTAAGTGAAGAGAAAATGGTACTCATACCAGAGTAGTGATCAATAGCACCGCTATCAATGATACACTGTCCACTACTCGAGGCTAGAAGGGCGGAATCTTTTCTACCTCTTTGCACAAAAAGAGACTGAGATGACGAAGTGGATGCGCCTTGATTTCCTCCAACTCCTTACTTAATGCCGCAATGGAGTCCTCACCCCTGCCTTTAGAAGAGAAAGCCTTCATACTATATTCGACTTGCATGTGTTAAGCATATAACCTTTCATCACATTCAGTCGACTTTCAATTCAATCTCTGAGGAAGAGAAAGATATAGTTTATATACAGAAGAAACCTAGTTTTGAGTTCTATTAAGGACCCGAAGAAGACAGGAGAACTGGGCATTCACAAGACTGCTTTGATTCTCATCATGATACATTCTTGTAGTAAGCGGGTGGTTGATAAACACGTATTATTGGGAGGGGGCAGCAGGCAATGGATACCGTTCTCGCACCCGAGCCT